TTAAAAATAAGCTAAATTAAGCTTTTGGGTTCATACCCCAAATATAAAGGATATGCCTTTTTTTTAAAAATAAAGTGCCTGATTAAAGGATTATTCTGATAGGATAAATTAAGTAATTATTTTACCTTTATTATATTTTATAGAATTAAACTATACCTAATAGTATCAAAAACTATTGTGCATCTTACACTAAAATATAATAATTTGAATTTCAAATTCTCAAAAGAAATAAATTTCTTATTTTAAATTTTTTTTTTATTTAATTCTAATAAAATATTTTTTCTTTTTATTTTATTTTTTAGAACCTTAATTTCTATTTCTTCTAATTCATGATTCGGATGTTGAATTGGGTTAGAAATTAATCTTTTAAGATTTATCCCCCTAATTTCTAACTCTAATAATTTATTAGCTACAGAAGCATCATTAAAATATTTTTTAACTCAATCTATTGCCTCCATTAACTTTCTATTTACAATTTTAATTAAAATAATTTTTATAAAAAATTTTGAAATAAATAACTTTATTTCTATTATAATAAATTCTTCAATACTTATAAAAATAGGAAGAACTCCTTTTCATTTCTGATTCCCTAATATTATTGAAGGATTATCTTGATTTAATAGTTTTATTTTAATAACATGACAAAAAATTACCCCTATAATTATCTTATCTTATTATTTAAATAAAAATTTTATTATTATTATTATTATTTTAAATATTATAATTGGAGCTATTGGAGGATTAAATCAAACATCTTTACGTAAATTAATAGCTTTTTCATCTATTAATAATTTAGGATGAATATTATCATCTTTAATAATTAGAGAAACATTATGATTTTTTTATATTTTTATATACTCATTTATAATTAGAATTATATGCTTTTTATTTTATATTTTAAATATATATTTTATTAATCAATTATTTATTAATAATATAAATTTTTTCATTAAAATTAATTTATTAATTAATTTTCTTTCATTAGGGGGATTACCCCCATTTATTGGATTCTTCCCTAAATGAATTATTATTAATTTTTTAATTAATAATAATATATATCTATTAACTTTTATTTTTGTTTTAATAAGATTAATTATATTATTTTTTTATATTCGTATTAGTTATTCTGCTTTTATATTTAATTATTTAAAAATAAAATGATTTAAAATTTTTATTAAAAACAATTACTTTTTATTAATTAATTTTTTTTCTTTTATTTCTTTAACAGGAATAATTTTTAGAACTTTTTTTTTTTATTAAGGTTTTAAGTTAAATAAACTAATAATCTTCAAAATTATTTATAAAGAAATATTCTTTAAGCCTTAATAGAAATCTCTATTCCTTAAAATTTGCAATTTTATATCATTAATGAATATAAAGCCTATTATAATAAAAGAGAACTTTCTCGTTAATAAATTTACAATTTATCGCTTAAATCTCAGCCATTTTATTCATAAAGCGAAAATGACTTTACTCAACAAATCATAAAGATATTGGAACATTATATTTTATCTTTGGAATTTGAGCTGGAATAGTAGGAACTTCACTAAGTTTATTAATTCGAGCTGAATTAGGAAACCCCGGGTCTTTAATTGGAGATGATCAAATTTATAACACAATTGTTACAGCACATGCTTTTATTATAATTTTTTTTATAGTAATACCTATTATAATTGGAGGATTTGGAAATTGATTAGTACCTTTAATATTAGGAGCTCCAGATATAGCATTTCCTCGAATAAATAATATAAGTTTTTGACTTCTTCCCCCATCATTAACTTTATTAATTTCAAGAAGAATTGTAGAAAATGGAGCAGGAACAGGATGAACAGTTTATCCCCCCCTTTCATCCAACATTGCTCATGGAGGTAGATCAGTAGATCTTGCTATTTTTTCCCTTCATTTAGCTGGTATTTCTTCTATTTTAGGAGCTATTAATTTTATTACCACAATTATTAATATACGATTAAATAGCTTATCTTTTGATCAAATACCTTTATTTATTTGAGCTGTAGGAATTACTGCATTTTTATTATTATTATCTTTACCAGTTTTAGCTGGGGCTATTACTATACTTTTAACAGATCGAAATTTAAATACATCTTTTTTTGACCCTGCAGGAGGTGGAGATCCTATTTTATACCAACATTTATTTTGATTTTTTGGTCACCCAGAAGTATATATTTTAATTTTACCTGGATTTGGAATAATTTCTCATATTATTTCACAAGAAAGAGGAAAAAAAGAAACATTTGGTTGTTTAGGTATAATTTATGCTATATTAGCAATTGGATTACTTGGATTTATTGTTTGAGCTCATCATATATTTACAGTAGGAATAGATATTGATACTCGAGCATATTTTACTTCAGCAACAATAATTATTGCTGTACCAACAGGAATTAAAATTTTTAGTTGATTAGCTACTTTCCATGGAACACAAATTAATTATTCTCCTTCTATTTTATGAAGATTAGGATTTGTATTTTTATTTACTGTAGGAGGATTAACAGGAGTAATTTTATCAAATTCATCTATTGATATTACCTTACACGATACATATTATGTAGTTGCCCATTTTCATTATGTTTTATCCATAGGAGCAGTATTTGCTATTTTAGGGGGGTTTATTCATTGATACCCATTATTTACAGGATTATCCTTAAACCCGTATTTATTAAAAATTCAATTTTTTGTAATATTTATTGGAGTAAATTTAACTTTTTTCCCACAACATTTTTTAGGATTAGCTGGAATACCTCGACGATACTCAGATTACCCTGATTCTTATATTTCATGAAATATTATTTCATCTCTAGGATCTTATATCTCTTTATTAGCTATTATATTTATATTAATTATTATTTGAGAATCTCTAGTAAATCAACGAATTGCATTATTTACACTAAATTTATCATCTTCAATTGAATGATATCAAAATCTGCCTCCTGCTGAACATTCATATAATGAATTACCTATTTTAAGAAACTCATTCTAATATGGCAGATTATATGTAATGGATTTAAACCCCATTTATAAAGGATTATCCTTTTTTTAGAAATTGCAACATGATCTAATCTTAACTTACAAAATGGAGCTTCTCCTTTAATAGAACAAATTATTTTTTTTCATGATCATACTTTAGTTATTCTTATTATAATTACAATTTTAGTAGGTTATTTAATAACAAGACTTTTATTTAATAAATATATTAATCGATTTTTATTAGAAGGTCAAATAATTGAATTAATTTGAACTATTTTACCAGCAATTACATTAATTTTTATTGCTTTACCTTCTTTACGTTTATTATATTTATTAGATGAACTAAATAACCCTTTAATTACTTTAAAATCAATTGGTCATCAATGATATTGAAGTTATGAATATTCAGATTTTCATAATATTGAATTTGATTCTTATATAATTCCTTCAAATGAATTATCTAATAATGGATTTCGTTTATTAGATGTGGATAACCGAATTGTCTTACCTATAAATAACCAAATTCGTATTATAGTAACTGCTACAGATGTTATTCATTCTTGAACTGTTCCTTCTTTAGGTGTAAAAGTAGATGCAAACCCAGGACGTCTTAATCAAACTAATTTTTTTATTAATCGTCCAGGTATTTTTTATGGGCAATGTTCAGAAATTTGTGGGGCAAATCATAGATTTATACCTATTGTAATTGAAAGAATTTCAATTAAAAATTTTATTAATTGAATTAATAATTATTCTTCATTAGATGACTGAAAGCAAGTATTGGTCTCTTAAACCACTTTATAGTAAATTAGCAATTACTTCTAATGATAAACTTTTTATTATTATATTAATATTATATATATATATATATATATATAAAGAATTAGTTAAATTTATAACATAAATATGTCAAATTTAAATTATTACTTTTAATGTAATATTCTTTTATACCACAAATAATACCAATTAATTGATTAATTTCTTTTTTCTTTTTTTTATTAATTTATTTAATTTTTAATATTATAAATTATTATATTTTTAACAAAAAAATCTTAAATAAAAATAATAATTTAAATATTAAATTAAAAAATTTAAATTGAAAATGATAAGTAATTTATTTTCAATTTTTGACCCTTCAACTAATTTATTTAATATTCCATTTAATTGAATTAGAACTATTTTAGGAATTTATTTTATCCCATATTCATTTTGATTAATCCCCAATCGACATTTTTATCTTTGAAATTTTATTTTATTAAAGCTCCATAATGAATTTAAAACACTATTAAAAAATAACTATTTTCAAGGATCTACTTTTATTTTTATTTCTATATTTTCTTTTATTTTATTTAATAATTTTTTAGGATTATTCCCATATATTTTTACTAGAACAAGTCATTTAACTTTATCTTTATCAATTTCTTTACCTTTATGATTAAGATTTATAATTTACGGATGAATTAATAATTCTCAACATATATTTATTCATATAATTCCCCAAGGAACTCCTTCTATTTTAATGCCCTTTATAGTATTAATTGAAACTATTAGAAATATTATTCGACCTGGAACTTTAGCTGTTCGATTAACTGCAAATATAATTGCAGGACATTTGTTAATAACACTTTTAAGAGGGACCGGGCCAAGAATAAGTAATTATTTTATTTTTATTTTAATTATCATTCAAATTTTATTATTAATTTTAGAATCAGCGGTTGCAGTTATTCAATCTTATGTTATTGCAATTTTAAGAACACTATATTCTAGAGAAGTAAATTAATGAAAACAACCTTTAATCATCCATTTCATTTAGTAGATTATAGCCCATGACCTTTAACAGGAGCTATTGGAGTAATAGTTCTTGTAACTGGTATAGTAAAATGATTTCATAATTTTAATATAAATTTATTAATTTTAGGATATTTAATTATTATTTTAACAATATATCAATGATGACGAGATATTTGTCGTGAAGGAACACTCCAAGGTAAACATACTATTTTAGTTACAAAAGGACTTCGTTGAGGTATAATTTTATTTATTGTATCTGAAATTTTTTTTTTTATTTCATTTTTTTGAGCTTTTTTCCACAGTAGATTAGCTCCTAATATTGAAATTGGAGCTATTTGACCTCCTACAAGCATTATCCCATTTAACCCATTCCAAATTCCATTATTAAATACAATCATTTTAATTAGATCAGGAGTATCAGTAACATGAGCCCATCATGCAATCATAGAAAATAATAATTCTCAAATAACTCAAGGTCTATTTATTACAATTATTTTAGGAATTTATTTTACAATTTTACAAGCTTATGAATATTTTGAAGCTCCTTTCACTATTGCAGATAGAATTTATGGCTCTACATTTTTTATAGCAACAGGATTCCACGGACTCCATGTAATTATTGGAACTTTATTTTTATTAATTTGCTTAATTCGACATTTAAATAATCATTTTTCTAGAAATCATCATTTTGGATTCGAAGCAGCAGCTTGATATTGACATTTTGTAGACGTAGTATGATTATTCCTTTATATTTCAATCTACTGATGAGGAAATTAATTATTTATATAATATATTTAGTATATTTGACTTCCAATCAAAAAGTTTAATAATTTTTAATATAAATAATCATTTTAATAATAAATATTTTTATAATTATTATATTAGTTTCAAATATTATAATATTTTTATCTATTATCTTATCTAAAAAAACTTTTTCTGATCGAGAAAAATGTTCCCCATTTGAATGTGGATTTGATCCTAAATCTTCAGCTCGAATTCCATTCTCCTTACATTTTTTTTTAATTACTGTTATTTTCCTAATTTTTGATGTAGAAATTGCTCTTATTTTTCCTATTATTCCTTTATTTAAATTAGTAAATTTTATTTTTTGAGTAAAAGTTAGTTTTTTTTTTATTTGTATTTTATTAATCGGCTTATATCATGAATGAAACCAAAATATATTAAATTGAACTAACTAATTTTAAGGATTATAGTTTAAATAAAACATTTGATTTGCATTCAAAAAATATTATTATAATAATTTATCTTAAATAAGAAGCAATTATTGCATTTAATTTCGACTTAAAAGAAAGAGTTAATCAACTCCTTATTTAAAATAAATAAATTTAATTAATTGAAACCAAAATAGAGGTATATCACTGTTAATGATAAAATTGAATAAAAATTCCAATTAAATAGAAATATAAAGATTAAAACTAAGCTGCTAACTTAATTTTTAGTGGTTAAATTCCATTAATATTTCTATTTATATAGTTTAAATTAAAACCTTACATTTTCATTGTAAAAATAAAAAAATTTTTTTTATAAATAAATTATTTAAAGATAAGTTTATCTCCTTAATATCTTCAATATTATGCTCTTAATTATAAGCTATTTAAATATTAACTATTAAATAATAATATAATTAAAACAATTATTATTCAAATAACAAATCTAAATAAATAAATTTTAAAATTATTAATTTGATAAATATTATAAAATACAGAATATTTTTTTAAAATTTTAAATATCCCAAACCCTCTATATAATTCTCTTCAACCTAAATCAATATTTTTTAATAAATTTTGACCAAAATTTAAAAAATAATAACTTAATCCATAAGTTGATAAATTAGGTATAAATCATATAATTCTTAAAAAACTTCTTAAATTATAAGTTATAATAAACTTATTAACAGAATAAATTCTTATATTTCTAATAAAATAACCTATTACCCCTCCAATTAATCTAACATAAATTACTATCATTTTTAAATTAAAAGGTAAATAAATTATATAAGGATACGAAAAAATTATTCATCTTAAAAATCTCCCTCTAATAATTCTTATAAATAATAAAACAAATATTCTTTTTAATATAGTATAATCTTCATCATATAAATTGTAAATTCTTATTAAATTATAATCATTTACTATTAAATATATTAATAAACGAAATCTATAAAATATAGTTAAACCTGTCGAAAGATAATATAAAAAAAAAATTATTAAATTTAAATTTCTAAATCTAACTATTTCTAAAATTAAATCTTTAGAATAAAATCCCGCTAAAAAAGGAATTCCACATAAAGCTATATTAGAAATATTTATACATAAAGAAGTTAATGGAATATAAAATCTAATCCCACCTATGAAACGAATATCTTGTATATCATTTATTATATGAATAATAACTCCCGCACATATGAATAATAAAGCTTTAAATATAGCATGAGTTAATAAATGAAAGAAAGCTAAATCAGGCAATCCTATTCTTAAAATTCTTATTATTAAACCTAATTGTCTTAAAGTAGATAAAGCAATGATCTTTTTTAAATCAAATTCATAATTAGCAGAAATTCCAGCTATAAATATAGTTAAACCTGATAATAGTAATAATAACTTTAAAAAAAATATATCTACTAATAATAAATTAAATCGAATTAACAAATAAACTCCAGCTGTTACTAAAGTAGAAGAATGAACTAAAGCAGAAACAGGAGTAGGAGCAGCTATAGCTGCAGGTAATCAAGAACTAAAAGGAATTTGAGCACTTTTAGTTATTGCAGCTATAATAATTAAAGCTCCAACAATATTTATTTCTCAATCATTTTTTATAAATTCTAAATAAAAAATATAATTTCAACTACCATAATTTAATATTCAAGAAATAACTATTAAAATAAGAACATCTCCAATTCGATTTCTTAAAGCAGTTAATATCCCAGCATTATAAGATTTTAAATTTTGATAATAAATTACTAAACAATAAGATACTAATCCTAACCCATCTCAACCTAATAAAATTCTAATAATATTAGGACTAATAATTAATAATATTATAGAAAAAACAAATAATAACACTAAAATGATAAATCGCATTAAATTTAACTCAGATCTTATATATCTTTTTCTATAATAAATAACAACAGAAGAAATTAAAAAAACAAATATTATAAATAATAATGATATTCAATCCAATAAAATAGACATAATAATTGAAACTGAATTAAAAGAAATAATCTCTCATTCTAATAAAATAATTATATTATTTATAATAAAATATATTATAAAAAAAAAATTTAATATTCTTATTAAAAATAAAAAAATAAATGAAATAAAACAAATTGAATATTTTATATGATTAATAATTTAAAATGAATTTATTTCATATTTTTGACACCACAAATCAATATTTTTTTTAAATTATTTAAATAAAATCAAATTATTCTATAATCAATCTTTAAAACTAAAATATTTAAAGGCAATCAATGTAATATTAATATTAAATACTCTCGTGAAACACCAGTATAATATCTATAAATACCTGAATAATATTTACCATGTTGAACAAATGAATATAAATATAATCTATAGCCCGCACTAAAAAAAGAAATTAATATTAATATTAATATAGAAACCCAAGATCATCTTATTAATCTATTAATTAAACTAATTTCCCCTATAAGATTTAATCTTGGGGGAGCAGCTATATTAGAAGATATTAATAAAAATCATCATAATCTTATAGAAGGTATAAAATTTATTATCCCCTTATTAATGTATAATCTTCGTCTATGTAAACGTTCATATCTAATATTAGCTAAACAAAATATTCCTGAAGAACATAAACCATGCCCAATTATTAAAATATATGACCCAATAAACCCTCAGTAATTTATCACTATAATTCCTCTAATAACAATTCTTATATGAGCTACTGAAGAATAAGCAATTAATGATTTAATATTTTCTTGACAAAAACATTTTAATCTAATATAAAATCCTCCAATTAATCTAATTACTACTCTAATATAATTTAACTTTATATTAATTTCTTGTAAAAAAATCAATAATCGCAATAAACCATACCCCCCTAATTTTAATATAATCCCAGCTAAAATTATAGACCCAGAAACTGGGGCTTCTACATGAGCCTTAGGTAATCATAAATGAACAAAATATATAGGTATTTTTACTAAAAAAGCTAAAATTATAGAAAAATATAATATAAATATATTTAAATTAAAAAATTTTAAAAAATAAATTATTATACAATTTATTTCATTAAACACATAGAAAATTCCTATTAATAAAGGTAAAGAAACAAATAACGTATAAAATAATAAATATATTCCTGCTTGAATTCGTTCAGGTTGATACCCCCATCCAATAATTAATATCAATGTAGGAATTAATCTCCCCTCAAAAAATAAATAAAATATAAATATATTTATTGTTCTAAAAGTTATATATAATATGATTAATAAAAAAATAATGTTAAATAAAAAAAAATTAACATAAAAATTTATTTTATTTAAATTCTCTCTAGCTATAATTATTAAAATAGAAATTCAAATTCTTAATATAATTAACCCATAAGATATAATATCACAAGATATTATATATCTTATATTACAAAATAAATTTAATCTTATTCTTAAATTTATAAATAAAAATATTAACAAAAATAATATTATTTGAACCATTCAAAATATATTTTTTATAAAACAAAAAGGAATTATAAAAATTATTATAATTAAAAATTTTATCATTATTAATTATTATTAAAAATTATAATATTTTATAATAAATTAAATCTTTGAAAATAATCATTACCATGAGTTCGAATTATAGAAACTAAAATAGATAAACCTAAAGCACCTTCACAAACTGAAAAAACTAAAAAAACTATTAATATATATATATCATAATCAATAGATCTTAAATAAATTAATATAAAAAAAAATACTCTTAAAACAATAAACTCTAATCTTAATAAAATAATTAATAAATGTTTATGTTTAGAAATAAAAATTAAATTACCTAAAATAAATATTAAAATAAAAACAATTCATATATTTAAAATTATTATCATTTTGTTTTTATAGTTTAAAAAAAAATATTGGTCTTGTAAACCAAAGTTAAGTTATTTACTTTAAAAACTTCAAAGAAAAAGAATTTCTTTATCAATAATCTCCAAAATTATTATTTTTATTAAACTATTCTTTGATTTGATATTTTAAAAATAATTTTTTCATTAATATTAATTATAATTTCATTTTTTATATTATTTTTAAATAATCCTCTATCTATAGGATTAATAATTTTAATTCAAACTTTATTAACTTGTTTATTATCTGGTATAATAATTAAAACATACTGATTTTCATATATTTTATTTTTAACTTTTTTAGGAGGATTATTAGTTTTATTTATTTATGTATCAAGAATTGCCTCTAATGAAATATTTAAACCTAAAATTAACTTAAAAAAAATTTGTTACTTTATATTAATAATAATTATATTAATCCAATATATATATATAAATAATATCTTATGGATAAATCTTTCTATAAATGCAGATATAAATAATTTTAATGAAATAATTTTATTTTTTAATAATGAAAATAAAATTAATCTAAGTAAATTATATAATAATCAAACATTTTTAATTATAATAATATTAGTAATTTACCTATTTATTACTTTAATTGCAGTAGTAAAAATTACTAATATTTTTTATGGACCAATTCGATCATCATTAAATTAAATAAAAATATAAACAAATGATAAATAAATTTATAACAATTCGAAAAACTCATCCTATTTTAAAAATTATTAATGGATCATTAATTGATTTACCTTCCCCCTCTAATATTTCAGCTTGATGAAACTTTGGATCTTTATTAGCTTTATGCTTAATTGTTCAAATTTTAACAGGACTATTTTTAACAATATATTATACAGCTAATATTGAAATAGCATTTTATAGAGTAAATTACATTTGTCGAAATGTAAATTATGGTTGATTAATTCGTACCCTTCATGCAAATGGAGCTTCTTTTTTTTTTATTTGTATTTATTTACATATTGGACGTGGAATTTATTATGAATCTTTCAACCTAAAATATACATGAATAGTAGGGGTAATTATTTTATTTTTATTAATAGCAACAGCATTTATAGGTTATGTATTACCTTGAGGTCAAATATCTTTTTGAGGGGCAACTGTTATTACTAATCTTCTATCAGCTATCCCATACTTAGGAACATTATTAGTAAATTGAATTTGAGGAGGATTTGCAGTAGATAATGCAACTTTAACTCGTTTTTATACCTTTCACTTCTTATTACCTTTTATTATTTTAATAATAACAATAATTCATTTATTATTTTTACACCAAACAGGATCCAATAATCCTTTAGGATTAAATAGAAATTTAGATAAAATTCCTTTCCATCCATTTTTTACTTTTAAAGATTTAATTGGATTTATTATTATATTATTTTTATTAACTATTTTAACCTTAACAAATCCTTATTTATTAGGAGATCCTGATAATTTTATCCCAGCTAACCCATTAGTAACTCCAGTACATATTCAACCAGAATGATATTTTCTATTTGCCTATGCTATTTTACGATCAATTCCTAATAAATTAGGAGGAGTTATTGCATTAGTAATATCAATTTTAATTTTAATTATTTTACCATTTACTTTCAATAAAAAAATTCAAGGAATTCAATTTTACCCTATTAATCAATTTTTATTCTGATCAATAGTAACAATTGTAGTATTATTAACTTGAATTGGAGCACGACCTGTAGAAGATCCTTATATTATTACAGGACAACTTTTAACAATTTTTTATTTCTCTTATTTTATTATTAACCCTATTACAAGTAAATATTGAGATAATTTATTATTTAATTAAAAAATAAAATTAATGAGCTTGTATTTAAGCATTTGTTTTGAAAACTTAAGAAAGAAAATTTATTTCTATTAATTTATACTAAAAAAAATTAAATTATAATAAAAAAATCTTAAACCCTAAAAAAAACAATAAAAAATTTAAAGAAATTGGTAAATATCTTTTTCAAGCTAAATATATTAATTTATCATAACGATAACGAGGTAAAGTTCCTCGAACTCAAATAAATAAAAAAGAAATAAATGTTAATTTTAAATAAAATATAAATCTTAAATCAAACCCCCCTAAATACATTAAAACAAATAATATACTTATAAATAAAATTCTAGAATATTCTGCTAAAAAAATTAAAGCAAACCCCCCACTTCTATATTCAATATTAAACCCAGAAACTAATTCACTTTCTCCCTCAGCAAAATCAAAAGGAGTACGATTAGTTTCAGCAAGACTAGATCTAATTCAACATATTCTTAAAGGTAATATTAAAACAATAAATCAAATAATTTCTTGATAAAAAAAAAAATTTAATATATTAAAATCTATGATTATAACAATTCTAGATATTAAAATTAAAGCTAATCTAACTTCATAAGAAATAGTTTGAGCTACAGCTCGCAACCCCCCTAATAATGCATAATTAGAATTAGAAGATCACCCAGCAACTATAACAGTATAAACTCCTAAACTAGTACAACATAAAAAAAATAAAATACCTAAATTAAATCTAATTAAATTAAAATAATAAGGAATTAATATTCAAATTATTAAAGATAAAATAAATCTAATAACAGGAGAAAAATAATAACAAATATAATTAGAAAAATTAGGATAAGTTTGTTCCTTAGTAAATAATTTAATAGCATCTGAAAAAGGTTGCAAAATTCCTATAAACCCCCCTTTATTGGGACCTTTACGAATTTGAATATAGCCTAAAACCTTTCGTTTTAATAAAGTTAAATAAGCAACCCCAATTAAAACTCCAATAATTAAAACTAATAAACCAATTATAATTAAATAAATATCAAATATAAACATTTACTATCTATATAATTTAAATTATATATTAATGAATTCTAAAATCATTACATTTTTTTGCCAAAATAGTATATATATATATATATATTATAATAATTTTTTTTTATAAATATAAATTTATTAAAATTCATTAAAATAAATTTAATTTAAATATTTAATCCTTTCGTACTAAAATATTTTAATTTTTAAAAGATAGAAACCAACCTGGCTTACACCGGTTTGAACTCAGATCATGTAAGATTTTAATGATCGAACAGATCAAAAATTTTAAACTTCTGCATTTAAATTTTATCTTAATCCAACATCGAGGTCGCAAACTCTTTTTCTTATATGAACTAAAAAAAAAAATTACGCTGTTATCCCTAAGGTAATTTTTTCTTTTAATCATTATTAATGGATCATTTAATCACTTATATATGGTATTTTATATAAAAAAAGTTTTACTTATTTTTTTGTCACCCCAACAAAATAAGTAAATTAATTTTAATTTTTTTTTATAAATAATCTTAATTAACTTACTTATAAAACTCTATAGGGTCTTCTCGTCTTTTTAATTTATTTTAACTTTTTAATTAAAAAATTAAATTCTATATTTTAATTAAGAGACAGATTATATTTCATCCAATCTTTCATACAAGTCATCAATTAAATGACTAATGATTATGCTACCTTTGTACAGTCAAAATACTGCAGCCCTTCAATTTTTTAAAAATCAGGGGGCAGATTAGACTTTATATTATTTTCAAAAAGACATGTTTTTGATAAACAAGTGAATATAAATTTTTGCCGAATTCCTTTTAATTAATTTTATTAAAAAATTAAATCTTAATTTCCAATTTATATACTAATTTTATCATTATAACAATTATTTTTAAATTAAAAAATTTTTTTTTATAAAAATATAAAAATTTATTTAAATTTTATTTTAAATGAAATTATTTATAATAAATTAAAATTTTTTAACAATATAAATTATAAAAATTTCAAATCAAATTAAAAATTTTATATAAATTTAAATTAAAGCTTATCCCTTAAAATATAATATTAATTTTAAAAAATAATTAATTAATTAATTATTTTTTAAAATTAATATAAAATTAAATTTTTTTCTAAAAAAACTAGATATATTTTAAAAACGATTAACATTTCATTTCCAATTAATTATTTAAATATTTATGCCACAATAACTTTAATAATTAATTATCTCTTTTAAATTCGAGAATTTTTTTTTTATAAATATTTTTTAATAAACTCTGATACACAAGATACATTAAATTAAAATTACTTTATTATAAATTTTATATTTCAATTATTTCAAAATTCTTTTACAATACTAATTTATTATAAATTATTTAATTTTTTCTATAAAAATACTTTAACCCCCATTAAATATTTTTATTTAAAAATTTTTTTATTAAATTTATAATTTATTAATTTATCCCCCTCAAATTAATTAATTTTTAATATCTTTTCAATGTAAATGAAATACTTTAAATTCAAGCTCTAATTTGTTCTTTCTAGAAACACTTTCCAGTACCTCTACTTTGTTACGACTTATTTCAATTTTTATATATTATATATGAAAGCGACGGGCAATATGTACATATTTTAATTTTTAATCATTTTATTAAATTAAATAAAATTACATTTAAATCCACTTTCAATTAATTTTTACAAATTAATATTCATTTAAATAAATTTATTGTAATCCATTATATTCTTAATTATAATCTGCATCTTGATCTGATTTAAATTAAAATAATAATTTTTAAATATTAATTTTATTAAAAAATATTTTTTTAACAACGATATACAAAATAATAAATTAAGTAAATTTATTCGTGGACTATCAATTATTAAACAGATTCCTCTAAATGAACTAAAATACCGCCAAATTATTTAAGTTTCAATAAATAATTATTTACTATTTTGATATATTAATTTTAAATTTTAATAATAGGGTATCTAATCCTAGTTTTTTATAAAATTTATTAAATCATAAAATAATTATAAAATTTTATTAAATTAAAATTTCACCTAATAATTTAAAATTTTTATTATAATAAACAAAATTATTTATTAATTATCAATAAAATTTAATTTAATTTTTGTATAACCGCAACTGCTGGCACAAAATTTGTTATTAATTTAAATATTACTAAATCTTAATTACTTAAATAATTTAATATTAATTACTACTAAATAAATATAAATTATTATTAAAATAATATAAAATTAATACTAAAATTTATATGTAAAATAAACTTAAAATAAAATTTATAAACCATAAAAAATTTATTTATATACAATTTTTTTTAAATAGATTTTTTTTTTTTTTTTTTTTATTTTAAAATTTTTAAAAAAAATTATTAAAAATTTAAAAATTTCTCTTTTTTCTCTTCATAATATTTATATTAAAAAAAAAATTCAAAAATTAAACAATATATATTCATAAAAATTATAATATATTAATATAATTAATTTTAATTTTTTAATAATTTATTATATATATATGTATATTAATATATTAAATATTTAATATATATATATATACATATATAATTAAATTATAATTTAAACTATCATTAAAACCGTTTTTAATAAATTTTCATATAAATAAAAATAAAATATTC